CTGAACATGAACAAGTAAGAATGGATTCAGAAGATAGAATCCAAATTATCAAATTTTTATTTGATACAGATACAACTCTTCCAAACGAGAAAACGATAAAAAAAGAATCTATTGCACTAAAAGAAATACATAAAAAAATCCCTAAATGGTCATACAAGTTAATTAACGATTTGGAACACCAGGAGGGAGAAAACGAGGAGGGTGGGGTAGAGAACCATCAGATTCGCTCAAGAAAAGCAAAACGTGTAGTTATTTTTACTGATAACCAAGAGAATACTGATACTTATAGTAATACCCAAGAAACTAATAATACTGATCAAACAGACGAAGTGGCTTTGATACGTTATTCACAACAATCGGATTTTCGTCGAGACCTAATTAAAGGCTCTATGCGTGCTCAAAGACGTAAAATAGTTACTTGGAAATTCTTTGAGGCAGATGTACATTCCCCCCTCTTTTTGGACCGAATAGACAACCCCCCCTTTTTTTCTTTTGATATTTCCGGACGTATAAACCAAATTTTTAGAAATGGTATGTGGACAAACACAGAACTCAAAATTTCGGACTCTAAAGAGAAAACCACAGAAGAAAGTGAGAAAAAAAGGGAAGAGGAGAAAAAAGAGGAAGTCAAAAGAAAGGAGAAAGTACGTATAGAAATAGCGGAAGCCTGGGATAGTATTTTACTTGCTCAAGTAATAAGAGGTTTTTTATTAGTAACCCAATCGATTCTTAGAAAATATATTATATTGCCTTCGTTGATAATAGTTAAAAATATCGCCCGTATGCTATTATTTCAATTTCCCGAATGGTCCGAGGATTTTAAGGATTGGAATCGAGAAATGTATGTTAAATGCACCTACAATGGCGTTCAATTATCAGAAAAAGAATTTCCGAAAAACTGGTTAACAGATGGTATTCAGATTAAGATCCTATTTCCTTTTCGTTTGAAACCTTGGCATAGATCGAACTCAAGAGCTCCTTATAACGATCCAATGAAAAAGAAAGATTCAAAAAATGATTCTTGTTTTTTAACAATTTTTGGAATGGAAGCGGAATTACCCTTTGATTCTCCCAGAAAACAAGAATCATTTTTTGAACCCATTTTTAAAGAATTCAAAAGAAAAATTAGAAAATTGAAAAAGAAATGCTTTCTAATTCTAAGAATTTTTAAAGAAAAAACAAGGTTGTTTCTAAATGTTTCAAAAGAAATAAAAAAACGGGTCATTAAAAGGATTCTGTTTTTAAAAGAAATAAAAAAAGAACTATCAAAAATGAATCCAATTCTATTGTTTGGATTGCGAAAAAGAAAAGTAGATGAATTGAGTAAAACTAAAAAAGATTTAATAATAAGTAATCTAATGATTCATGAATCGTCCATTGAAACTATACCAGCGTCCATTGAAACTGTACCTCGGAATTGGACAAACTTTTCGTTGACAGAAAAAAAAATACAGGATCTAACTGATAGAACAAACACGATCATAAATCAAATAGAAAAAATTACAAATGAAAAAAAGGGCGGATTTAGAATTCCAGATCGAAATATTCGTTTTAACAAAATAAGTGATGATGATAAGGGGTTGGAATCACAAAAAAACATTTGGCAGATATTAAAAAGAAAAAATGCTCGACTAATACGCAAATCACATTATTTTATAAAAGTTTTCGGTGAAAAGATATACATAGATATCTTTCTGTGGATCATTAATATTCCTAGGATCAATACACAACCATTTCTTGATTCAATAAAAAAAATTATTAATAAATGCATTACCAACAATGAAACAAATCAAGAAAAAACGGATAAAAGTTTAATTCGTTTTATTTCGACTATAAAAACGACACTATATAATACTAATATTAGTAATATAAATTCAAATACTTTGTGTGACTTATCCAACTTTTCACAAGCCTATGTATTTTACAAACTCGCACAAACCCAATTTCTTAATTTTGATTTTTATAAGTTAAAATCTATCTTTCAATATAATGAAGCAGCTCCTTTTATTAAGAATGAAATAAAGGGTTATTTTGTTGGAACACAAGAAATTTTGCTTTCTCAATTAAAACATAAGATTCATCAGAATTCTGGAATAAATCAATGGACAAATTGGTTAAAGAATCATTATCAATATGATATTTCTCACATTATATGGTCTAGACTAGTACCACAAAAATGGCGAAATAGATTCAATCACTCCTGTATGAATCAAAAAAATAATTTAAGCAACCCATCTAAAAAGACGAAATTTCTTCACTATGAAAAACTAAAAAAAATTGAAATGACTTCATTACTGAATGAAAAAGAGAATTTTAAAAAACAATATAGATATGATCGGTTAGCATATAAATCTATTAATTCTGAAAATACGAAGTATTCGTCAATTTATGAATTGTTATTCCACGTAAAAAATAATCAAGAAGTTTTTTCGAATTCCAACACAAATAAACGAAAATCTTTTTATATGATGGAAGATATTCCTATCATCCCTATCAATAATGATCGAGTACAAGATGATATTAGAAATATGGAGAAAAATCTGGATAGAAAATATTTTGATTGGAGAATTATTCATTTTTGTCTTAGAAAGAAAATAAATCTTGAAGCTTGGATCAATATTGATACTGGCCCAAAAAGTAAAAAAAAAATTACTAAGTATAAACTTAATAATTATCAAATAATTGATAAAATTAAAATAAATAAGCCATTTTTTTTTTATCTCACGATTCATCAAGCTCAAGAAATCCATTTATCCAATCAAAAAAGTTTTTTGGATTGGATGGGAATGAATGAAGAAATATTAAATCGCCCCATATCAAATCTTGAGCGTTGGTTCTTCCCCGAATTTTTGATACTTTATAATTTGTATAAAACTAAACCGTGGGTTATACCAAAAAAACTACTTCTTTTAGATTCTAATATAAATGAAAACGCTACTGATATTGAAAATAAAAGCATTGCGGGAAATAAAAAAAAAGATCCTTTTATATCCCCTAATGAAAAAAAATCTCTTGAATTAAAAAAACGAAATAAAGAGCAAAAAAAATCTGCGGACCAGGCAAACCTTGAATCTGCTCTTTCAAACCAAGAAAAAGATGTTGAAGAAGATTATATGGGCTCGGACATGAAAAAACAGAAAAATAAAAAGCAATACAAGAACAATACAAAAGCGGAGTTTGATTTCTTACTAAAAAGGTATTTTCATTTTCAATTGCGATGGGATGATATTTTAAACAAAAAAATAATCAATAACATCAAAGTATATTGTCTCCTGCTTAGACTGATAAACCCAAGAGAAATAACTATATCCTCTATTCAAAAGGGAGAAATGAGTCTTGATATTCTGATGATTCAAAAAAATTTAACTCTTACAGAATTCATCAAAAGAGGGATTTTGATTATTGAACCAATTCGTCTATCTATAAAAAATGACGGGCAATTTATTATGTATCAAACCATTGGTATTTCGTTGGTTCATCAAAGTAAACACAAAATTAATCAAAAATACCGAGAAAAAACCCCTGTTGATAAGAATTCTGATGAAGTCATTACCAAATATAAAAAGATGACGGAAAATAGAGATAAAAATCATTATGATTTGTTTGTTCCTGAAAATCTTTTATCACCTAGACTTCGGAGAGAATTTAGAATTCTAATTTGTTTCAATTCTAGTAATCGAAATGATATGCATAAAAATTCAGCATTGGGGAATGGTAATAAAGTAAACAGTCAGGTTTTAGATAAAAGCAAAGGATATAAAAAGAAAATTATTAAATTAAAGTTATTTCTGTGGCCCAATTATCGATTAGAAGATTTAGCTTGTATGAATCGGTATTGGTTTGATAGCAATAACGGCAGTCGTTTCGGTATGGTAAGGATACATATGTATCCGCGATTGAAAATTCATTACTAGTAAATTTTGGCTATCTTTCCCATATCGCAGCGGGTCTATGACGACAAGGAGGTGCACACAGTCATTGTCTTACATTCCATTCTGATACATGATACTAATTCAATGATATATCAATTCGATCTAGAAATGAATCAATAAAATCATATGATTTTTGATTTTAGGACTAAGTTTTTAACTTTATTGGAGTACGGAAAACAACCATCCTTTTGTATACCCTTTCAAATCTAATTTTGAAATTAAAATAGGATTAATTAGAGCGAAATTAAGATTATTGTCTATAACAAACTAAAACAAGTGACATTATTATTACTGATCAATAAAGATATCTATCAATCAAAATATCTTAAAACTTCAAAAAAGAGGGGGGGGTTCGCTTTATGGTAAAAAATTCATTCATATCCGTTATTTCACAAGAAAAAGAAGAAAACAGGGGTTCTGTTGAATTTCAAATATTTAGTTTCACCAATAGGATACGAAGACTTACTTCACATTTACAATTACACAAAAAAGACTATTTATCTCAGAGAGGTCTACGTAAAATTCTGGGAAAACGCCAGCGCCTGCTATATTATTTGTCAAAGAAAAATAGAATAGGTTATAAAGAATTAATTAATCGGTTGGATATTCGTGAATCAAAAACGCGCTAATTTGAAGAAGTGTTTTGAATTATTTGATTTTGAATTTGAATGAACTTTTTTTCGTTTTCAGCAATTCAATTCATGAAAGAGTGAATTAAGGAAAAACCTATGAATATACCAGCTACAAGAAAAGACCTGATGGTAGTCAATATGGGTCCCCACCACCCATCAATGCATGGTGTTCTTCGACTTATCATTACTCTAGATGGTGAAGATGTTATTGACTGTGAACCAATATTGGGTTATTTACACCGAGGGATGGAAAAAATTGCGGAAAACCGAACAATTATACAATATTTGCCTTATGTAACACGTTGGGATTATTTAGCTACTATGTTCACAGAAGCAATAACAGTAAATGGGCCGGAACAGCTGGGAAATATTCAAGTACCTAAAAGAGCCAGCTATATCAGAATAATTATGTTGGAGTTGAGTCGTATAGCTTCTCATCTGTTATGGCTAGGACCTTTTATGGCGGATATTGGTGCACAGACTCCTTTTTTCTATATTTTCAGAGAAAGAGAATTAGTATATGATCTATTCGAAGCTGCCACCGGTATGAGAATGATGCATAATTATTTTCGGATCGGGGGGGTGGCGGCTGATCTCCCTCATGGCTGGATAGATAAATGTTTGGATTTCTGCGATTATTTTTTAATAAGGGTTGCTGAATATCAACAACTTATTACACGCAATCCTATTTTTTTAGAACGAGTCGAGGGGGTAGGCATTATTGGTCGAGAGGAAGTAATAAATTGGGGTTTATCAGGACCAATGTTGCGGGCGTCCGGAATACAATGGGACCTTCGTAAAGTCGATCAGTATGAGTGTTATGACGAATTTGATTGGGAAGTACAATGGCAAAAAGAGGGGGATTCATTAGCTCGTTATCTAGTCCGAATTGGTGAAATGATGGAATCTGTAAAAATTATTCAACAGGCTCTCGAAGGAATTCCGGGAGGACCATATGAGAATTTAGAAATCCGATACTTTGATAGAGAAAGGAATCCAGAATGGAATGATTTTGAATATCGCTTTATTAGTAAAAAACCTTCTCCTACGTTTGAATTGCCAAAACAAGAACTTTATGTGCGAGTCGAAGCTCCAAAAGGCGAATTGGGTATTTTTCTGATAGGGGATCGGGGTGGTTTTCCTTGGAGATGGAAAATTCGACCACCGGGTTTTATCAATTTGCAAATTCTTCCTCAGTTAGTTAAAAGAATGAAATTGGCTGATATTATGACAATACTAGGTAGTATAGATATCATTATGGGAGAAGTTGATCGTTGAAATGATAATTGATACACTAGAAGTACAAGATATCGATTCTTTTTCTAGATTGGAATTTTTAAAGGGGATCTATGGAATTATATGGTTACTTATTCCTATTTTGACTCTTGTATTGGGAATTACAATAGGTGTACTGGTAATTGTATGGTTAGAAAGAGAAATATCCGCGGGAATACAACAACGTATTGGACCTGAATACGCCGGCCCTTTGGGAGTTCTTCAAGCTCTAGCAGATGGGACAAAACTTCTTTTCAAAGAAAATCTTTTTCCATCTAGAGGGGATACTCGTTTATTCAGTATTGGTCCATCCATAGCAGTTATATCCATTTTAGTAAGCTATTTAGTAGTTCCGTTTGGATATCGCCTTGTTTTAGCGGATCTCAATATTGGTGTTTTTTTATGGATTGCCATTTCAAGTATTGCTCCCATCGGACTTCTTATGTCAGGATACGGGTCAAATAATAAATATTCCTTTTTAGGTGGTCTACGAGCTGCTGCTCAATCAATTAGTTATGAAATACCATTAACTTTATGTGTGTTATCAATATCTCTACGTGTGATTCGTTGATATATATATTATAGACATAAACTTTTCTCTATTCTTCCTTTATAAGAAAGCGGTGGAATGAATTGAGTTGAATTGAGTAGGGTTAGATATCTTCATTTTTTTTTTTATTCATTATTCGAATTGAAAAATTAAATCAAATAGTTATATGAGTGAAAGAAAACAGCTTATATATATTATATAATTTAGAATATATAAATTTGCAGTAAAAATATTGAGTCTCATTTTCCATGTATAAGAGTTAAAGAGTTAAGCGAAAATAAACATAAGAAATCATTTACCCCAAGATTGGTTGATTTAGTCATCCTGACTTGAAGCGGGCTCAAAAGATTCACCGTATTGAGTTTTTACTATCATTTGTATGGATTAACATACATATATTATCATAACGGAGGGTTAAACAAGTGGATGGTTAGAAACACCAAGATATGTAACGGATTTGTAATGGAAATTATGTAAATTATCCAAAAGGACTTTTTTACATAATATACAAACAACGAATACTAATTGGGGCTTAAGGTTGGTAGAAATTATTAGGCAGTACTCCCCAAGGCACGATTCCAATCCAGAGTATGCTCCTATCCACCGATTAAATATATAACTATTGGGGAACGAAAAAATCCTTTATTTTGTAAGCCCTCTTTTTTTAAGAAATAGTAAAGAAGAATAGGAACGAAAAAAAAAAAAAGAGAAAGAAACCCAATTCCAATATCCAATAAAAAAAATATCTTTTTTATCTATCCTTTTCCATATTCATATATATATAGAATATGTATCATAATTCATGAATTAATATGGAACTCTTTTTCGTAAGTAAAAACGACGGGTTAGTTATATTTATACAAGAAGTATTTTATTGAAGCATTAAGTTATTACTCAACAAAGAAGAATTAAAATTTTTTAAAGAAGGCGTGAGATCAATTCAGAAGTACTTTGTTTTTTTTTTTATTATTATTAAAATAATAATTATATAAAACTAATAATTATAACAGACGGAATTCTTTTGGTCTAATTTTGGACCGTCCAATAAGGTTTGACCTTATCCATCCTACAAACGTATCAAGATAAAATAATACTTACCCGGTCCTTAGATTTATTTATGGCCTTCAAGGAGCCGTATGAGATGAAAATCTCATGTACGGTTCTGTAATAGCGGTGATAACAGTGATGGTATCACCGACTATGATTATCTAACAGTTCAAGTACAATTGATATAGTTGAGGCGCAATCAAAATATGGTTTGGGGGGCTGGAATTTATGGCGTCAACCTATAGGGTTTATCATTTTTCTCATCTCTTCCCTAGCAGAATGTGAGAGATTACCTTTTGATTTACCAGAAGCAGAAGAAGAGTTAGTAGCAGGTTATCAAACCGAATACTCGGGTATAAAATTTGGTTTATTTTATGTTGCTTCTTATCTAAACCTATTAGTTTCTTCATTATTTGTAACAGTTCTTTACTTGGGAGGCTGGAATATATCTATTCCAGACATATATGTTTCTGAGTTTTTTGAAATAAATAAGTTGGGTGGAGTCTTTGAAGCGACGATTGGTATCTTTATTACATTAACTAAAACTTATTTGTTCTTGTTCATTCCTATAACAACAAGATGGACTTTGCCGAGGCTAAGAATGGATCAACTATTAAATCTTGGATGGAAATTTCTTTTACCGATCTCTCTCGGTAATCTATTATTAACAACTTCTTCCCAACTCTTTTCGCTGTAAAGCGATATTCTATATTCACAATTTGTCTCAAACAAGAGAAATAAACAAACATAAAATTATTCATATATATATTCACGATATGTTTTCTATGGTAACTGGGTTCATGAATTATGGTCAACAAACAGTACGGGCTGCAAGGTACATCGGTCAAGGTTTCATGATTACTTTATCTCACGCAAATCGTTTACCCGTAACTATTCAATATCCTTATGAAAAATTAATTACCGGGGAGCGTTTCCGTGGCCGAATTCATTTTGAATTTGATAAATGTATTGCTTGTGAAGTATGCGTTCGTGTATGTCCTATAGATCTACCCGTTGTTGATTGGAAATTGGAAACAGATATTCGAAAGAAACGATTACTAAATTACAGTATTGATTTCGGAATCTGTATATTTTGTGGTAATTGTGTTGAGTATTGTCCAACAAATTGTTTATCAATGACTGAAGAATATGAACTTTCTACTTATGATCGTCACGAATTAAATTATAATCAAATTGCTTTGGGTCGTTTACCAATGTCAGTAATTGACGATTATACAATCCGAACAATTTTTAATTCGTCTCAAATAAAAAATAAGTAAATATCTTGATTCAAGAATAAATTCCAATTACTTTAACAATACTAAGGTTTTGATTTAATTTAAAGAAATAAAGGTCCTTTCGTTTTGTTTGGTCAATAATTACAAATTCCAATTAATAATTGGTTGCTAAGAATCGAGTCTTAATTTTGATTGAAAATCTATTAATTAATATACCCGTATATTTCGAAATAAAAAATTTCGGATTAGAACTCTTCTTTCAGATTAAAGAATAAAATTAGCTCAATAATTGTACCTACATTTAGTCACATCTCTTAGGATTTAATTAGGAATTTCTCAAAAATTATTAAAAAAAAAAATTCTGGTCGGGTCTCAATAAAGTCATGAAAAACATTTTGATTTATTTATCTCTTATTTTACATATAATGGATTTGCCTGGACCAATACATGACTTTCTTTTAGTCTTTCTGGGATCGGGTCTTATGCTAGGAGGTATAGGTGTGGTATTATTTACCAACACCATTTATTCTGCCTTTTCGTTGGGACTGGTTCTTGTTTGTATATCCTTATTCTATATTCTATTAAACTCTTATTTTGTAGCTGCTGCACAACTTCTTATTTACGTCGGAGCTATAAATGTTTTAATTGTATTTGCTGTGATGTTTATGAATGGTTCAGAGTATTATAAAGATTTTAATCTTTGGACTATTGGGGATGGGATTACTTTGCCTGTTTGTACAAGTATTTTTGGTTTACTAATGATTACTATTACGGATACGTCATGGTACGGGATTATTTGGACTACAAGATCAAACCAGATTATAGAGCAAGATTTGATAAGTAATAGTCAACAAATTGGAATTCATTTATCAACCGATTTTTTTCTTCCGTTTGAATTCATTTCGATAATTCTTTTAGTCGCTTTAATAGGCGCAATTGCCGTAGCACGCCAGTAATAAATCTCTAGAATTACCAACAGTAATCAAAATTCACCTCTGTTCTGTGTTATTACATTTTTTTATCTTCCATTTTAAAATTGGTTATGTCTAAAAATAAAAACCCTTTTATTTAATATTACTAATACAATTGTTACAATTGTTCCGCACTTTATATTCTAGTCAATTGAATCTGTTGGGTTGTTGTTCAGTTCATATTGAAATGAATCAAAATTGCTAAGGAGTTAGTCAATGATGCTCGAGCATGTACTTGTTTTGAGTGCCTACTTATTTTCTATCGGTATCTATGGATTGATCACAAGCCGAAATATGGTTAGAGCCCTTATGTGTCTTGAACTTATACTGAATGCGGTTAATATGAATTTCGTAACATTTTCTGATTTTTTTGATAGCCGGCAATTAAAAGGAAATATTTTCTCCATTTTTGTTATAGCTATTGCCGCCGCTGAAGCAGCTATTGGACCGGCTATTGTTTCGTCAATTTATCGTAACAGAAAATCAACTCGTATCAATCAATCAAATTTGTTGAATAAGTAGTATTAATCATAGAAATTGCAATATTCATAAATTAAAATTAACATGACCATACATTAAATCTAATGCATATTTTAGAAAATGTAAGAAATCAAAGTATCTTGGCTCTATCGTACGAGTCGATCCAGAAGTAGATTGCTTCAAAATTTCTGGTAAATTATTGATTCATCTGGTGTCTAAATATATGACTCATTTACAAGTTTACTAGATCGAAAATTTCTGACGTTTAAAAATTTATAGATCCAATGTCACATTCAGTAAAGATTTATGATACGTGTATAGGGTGTACTCAATGTGTACGAGCCTGCCCAACTGATGTATTAGAAATGATACCTTGGGACGGATGTAAAGCTAAGCAAATCGCTTCTGCTCCAAGAACAGAGGATTGTGTCGGTTGTAAGAGATGTGAATCCGCCTGTCCAACAGATTTCTTGAGTGTTCGCGTTTATTTATGGCATGAAACAACTCGAAGTATGGGTCTAGCTTATTAATACGTTCCAGAAAACCCTACTCGAATACATTTTATTTTTTTACCTTTACCGACAAAAACCCGCGCTCAAAATATATTTATTTCGGGCACGGGTTTTTCTGGTCCAAGTTTTTTTTTTTTTTTACTATGAATAATTTTCCTTGGTTAACGCTAGTTGTAGTTTTGCCAATATTCGCGGGCTCCTTAATTTTCTTTCTTCCTCATAGAGGAAATAAGGTAATAAGGTGGTATACTTTATGTATATGCATTTTGGAACTCCTTTTAACAACCTATGCATTCGGTTATCGTTTCCAATTGGATGATCCGTTAATGCAACTAACGGAAAATTATAAATGGATTGGTTTTTTTGATTTTTACTGGAGATTGGGAATAGACGGAATTTCTATAGGACCCATTTTACTGACAGGATTTATCACAACTTTAGCTACTTTAGCGGCTTGGCCCGTTACTCGAGATTCCCGGCTATTCCATTTCCTAATGTTAGCAATGTATAGCGGTCAAATAGGACCATTTTCTTCTCAAGACCTTTTACTTTTTTTCATCATGTGGGAGTTAGAATTAATTCCCGTTTATCTACTTCTATCCATGTGGGGTGGAAAGAAACGTTTGTATTCAGCTACAAAATTTATTTTGTACACTGCTGGGGGTTCTGTTTTTTTGTTAATAGGAGTTCTAGGTATTGGTTTATACGGCTCCAATGAACCAACATTAAATTTTGAAACGTCAGCTAATCAATCGTATCCTGTAGCACTGGAAATAATATTCTATATTGGATTTCTTATTGCCTTTGCTGTCAAATCACCGATCATACCCCTACACACATGGTTACCAGACACCCATGGAGAGGCACATTATAGTACTTGTATGCTTTTAGCCGGAATCTTATTAAAAATGGGAGCCTATGGGTTGGTTCGGATCAACATGGAATTATTACCCCACGCCCATTCTATATTTTCTCCCTGGTTGATGATAGTAGGCACAATTCAAATTATCTATGCAGCTTTAACATCTCCCGGTCAGCGTAATTTAAAAAAAAGAATAGCCTATTCTTCTGTATCTCATATGGGTTTCATAATTATAGGAATTGGTTCTATAAGCGATACAGGGCTCAATGGGGCCATTTTACAAATAATTTCTCACGGATTTATTGGCGCTGCACTTTTTTTCTTGGCCGGAACGAGTTATGATAGAATACGACTTGTTTATCTCGACGAAATGGGCGGAATGGCTATCTCAATTCCAAAAATATTCACGACTTTCAGTATCTTATCAATGGCTTCGCTTGCATTACCGGGCATGAGCGGTTTTGTTGCCGAATTGGTAGTTTTTTTTGGAATACTTACTAGCCAAAAATACCTTTTAATGACAAAAATATTAATTACTTTTGTAATGGCAATTGGGATGATATTAACTCCTATTTATTCATTATCTATGTTACGTCAGATGTTCTATGGATACAAGCTTTTTAATGCCCCAAATTCTTATTTTTTTGATTCTGGACCGCGCGAGTTATTTATTTCGATTTCTATCCTTTTACCTGTAATAGGTATTGGTATTTATCCCGATTTCGTTTTCTCATTATCAGTTGACAAGGTCGAAGCTATTCTATCAAATTTTTTTTATAGATAGTTTTTGTCAATAAACTAAAATAAAAAATCCAATAACTTTAAAAATCGTTCATTGGACAAAAAAGTCCTTTTCTGCTTTTAAGTTAACTAAAAAAATTGGAATTCTATTATAACTATATAACCAGATATTTTTAACATTTTGAGAACCATTTGAATCAAGTAATGGAAATGAAATGATTCAAATGGTTCTTGATGGAGGGTTTCATATCTATACGTATGCTGCCCTAGGCTTATGGTTATCAAGTACTTTTACTTTATTCAATTAAATTAGATGGTAATGTAAATGAACCATAACTATGCAACCCTATTCCTAATAGATTAACCCCAAAATAGCATATCCAAATTATAAGAAAGCCCATTGAGGCCACAATTGCAGAATTTTCAGTTTCATAATTTTTATTTGTTCTAATATGTAAATAAATCGCAAATATGGTCCAAGTAATAAAGGCCCAAGTCTCTTTTGGATCCCAATTCCAATAGGATCCCCATGCTTCATTAGCCCATACTGCTCCCGAAAGAATACCTATGGTTAAAAGGATAAATCCTAAACTAATAATACGATAACTCCATCGATCCAATTGTTGAATTAATTGATATCTGTAATAATTTTGAGAAGAAATCAAAGAAGTTTTTTTTAACACATTGTTTCTTTCATTCACGTATTGAATCTCACCAAAGGAAAACGGCTCAGTTAATAAACCCTTGCTTTGACTAAAAATCCTTAGGAATTTTCGAAATGTAATGACTAGAAGAGCTAATGATAATAATGATCCACACAAAAGAGCTGCATAGCCCAACACCATCATACTTACGTGCATCATTAACCAATGCGATTGGAGAGCCGGCACTAATATTGCGGATTGATGTATTTCATTTAAAAGACCTGAAGTAGCAAAACCCTGGGTAAAAATAACACTTGGTGCCGTTATTGCGCTTAAATGGTTTTTCTGTTTTTTAAAATACGGAATCATATGAATAATGGAAAAACCCCACGACAGAAAAATTAATGATTCATATAAATCGCTTAACGGTAAATGCCCAAAATAAATCCAACGAGTAACTAATAATCCGGTTATGCAGAAAAAAGTAGTTATCATGCCTTTTTCTGATGAATCATATAGTCCTACGATTTCATCGACGAATAAAGTTATTAAATGAATTGTAATTACAATTGAAATGATCGAAAAGGATATATGAGTTAATATACGCTCTAAAGTTGAAAATATCATAAATTTTATTAAAAGGGAGGCCTCAATTATAGGAATTGAAATAGGGAGTTGAATTCATTATAGGGCTTACTCTTTTAGAAAAAAAAGCCATGCCGCCACTCGGACTCGAACCGAGATGCTCTAGCACTGCTTCCTAAGAGCAGCGTGTCTACCGATTTCACCATAGCGGCTTATTCGAAATCATAATAACCTATTTTTATTAAATCGTCGAGATTGAGGGGGTTAATTCAATATTTTTTTAGAAAACATTCAATTAATGACTGAAAATTTGTTTCAAAATTAGGCATTTAATCTAAACGTTTTCATTAATAATATAAATTATTCTTATCTTTTTTTTTTATTATTTATTTTATATTTTAGAGTATCCGTTTTTTTAACTTAACTAACAGCGGGGTTTTTCATTTCGTAGTTTATTACTTTAAGGTTGGTCTCCTGAAAATAAAATGGACATTTGTAACTAGATAATTTTGACTTTAATCCATGGCTAGAATTAAAAAATAAATTGATTATCGAGTCAAGTCGATGGGGAAGGTGAGAATCCCCATCTTGAAAATGATAAAACATACCAAAAGGTGAAACCTTGTGCTTGCGTTTATCCCTTTTTAAAACAAAAGAATACCATTTATTTTTAAAATTCGGTAGACAACTGAATTCAAATTTCTACTAAAAAAATAACAAAACAAAATGAATTCCATTTTATATTGTTATTGATCAGGTTAAAACATTAGAGAATGGAAATCATTTTTTTTAATAAAAACGAAATAGTAATTTCTATTATTATTAGATTAATATTATTTAGTTAGATTATTATCCATTATTATTAGATTAATATTATTTAGAGTGTCTTGATAACTTCTAAAATTTATAAAAAAACCTTCTAAATAAATTAGAATAAATAAATTAGAACAAAAATTAGACTGTTTTTTGAATTAGACCGATTCACATTATTTAGTTTATTGTTTGATTATTTATTTGTCACACAAAAAAAACTTTTTGAGTTACCAGTAGAAAGAGATTTCGCTAATGAAAAAGCTTTCAATGCTGCCCAATAGCCTTTCCTTTTCCAAATATTTTTACGAATACGTTTTTTTGAACTAGAGGTGCGCTTTTTTGGAACTGCCATTTTTAAATTAGAATCGGTTCATCGGTTGGATGTGAAAGACATCTATTGTTCAAAATCTATTGTTCTTTACTATAATCTCTAGCTAGTTATTCTATAAATTGAACCCCCCTCATTATAAAAAGTGTTTGGAAAAATTGTTTAAAATATTACTAAAAACAATAAGATTTACTATGCCAAATAGAATAGATTGAGGTTAATAAAATAAAAAATAAAAGGGGTTTTGGGTCTTTACTTTCTATTTTTGTCATGTTACATTCTTACATGTAATAAAATACATGGAAAGGTTTAAAAACTCAATCCCTCTCCTGCTTAATAAAAAACTTAATAAAAAAAAGATGTAATAATTTTTTTTTTATTAAATAAAAAAAAAAAACGGGTCAAGTTCGAAGAAAGAGGATACTTAATTTTAATTTTTAAACTCGAATAATCCTAGTAGTTAATTGATTAAAATATAAAAACCACTTTTTTTTTGCCCCTCCTTTTTATTTTAAGTGTGGGATAGCAAAGCATTTCCTACAAATAGCTTTTATTCTAATTGTAATCGAAGACAATCAATTTATTCTAAAAAAATCCGTTAATGATTGTGAATAACCGAACCAAACTGCAATAAATAGGTTTTTTTATGGGAAATAGGTTTTATGAGTCAAGTTATGGGCCCTATGATTCCTATTAACCACCTTTTTGCTGTCATTATTTAGCCTTGCTCTATAGATATAAATAAATTATTGTAATACGTAATAATTAGATCAAAATTGCAATTTTTCGTTTTTATCTTGATAAAATTTTATTTAACAATTTTAATTTCATATTAACAATTCAATATTAATAATAAATAAAGTACATATTTTTTTTTCGCTCGTAACTTGTTTATATCATTTGACTAACCCTAATTCTTCATCTTCATTTGAAATATTTGAAGTAGTTTGGAAAGATTCCAAATAATTATAATTAAGGCTGGAAAATAAAATTCTATTTAAGTTTTATTTTATATATCTTAATCTTTTTATTAATCGACCGCTTTCAAAAGAAAAGGAATTAAGAACTGGTGAATCAGAAACAATTAATTAAGATAATTTTTTTATTTATTTTTATATGGAATATACATATCAATATTCATGGATCATACCGTTCATTCCACTTCCAGTTCCTATGTTAATAGGAGCAGGACTTCTACTTTTTCCAACGGCAACTAAAAATCTTCGCCGTATGTGGGCTTTTCCGAGTGTTTTATTATTAAGTATAGTTATGGTTTTTTCAGCCCATTTATTTATTCAGCAACTAAATAACAATTCTGTCTATCAATATATATGGTCTTGGACCATCAATAATGATTTTTCGTTAGAGTTCGGCTCCTTGGTTGATCCACTTACTTCTATTATGTCAATCTTAATCACTAGTGTTGGGGTTATGGTCCTTATTTATAGTGACAATTATATGTCTCATGATCGAGGATATGTGAGATTTTTTGCTTATATGAGTTTTTTCAATACTTCAATGTTGGGATTAGTTACTAGTTCTAATCTAATCCAAATTTATATTTTTTGGGAATTGGTTGGAATGTGTTCTTATCTATTAATCGGTTTTTGGTTCACTCGACCCAGTGCGGCGAATGCTTGTCAAAAAGCGTTTGTAACTAATCGCGTTGGGGATTTGGGGTTATTATTAGGAATTTTAGGTTTTTATTGGATAACGGGTAGTTTTGAATTTCAGGATTTGTTTGAAATATTCAATAATTTAGTTTCTAATAATGAAGTTAATCCCTTATTTGTTACTTTCTGTGCCTTCCTATTATTTGCCGGCGCAGTTGCTAAATCTGCCCAATTCCCCCTTCATGTCTGGTTACCCGATGCCATGGAAGGGCCTACCCCTATTTCCGCTCTTATACATGCTGCTACCATGGTAGCAGCAGGAATTTTTCTTGTAGCTAGGCTTCTTCCTCTTTTTATAGTTATCCCTTATATATTAAATATAATATCTTTGATAGGTATAATAACATTATTTTTAGGAGCTACTTTAGCTCTTGCTCAAAAAGATATTAAGCGAGGTTTAGCTTATTCTACAATGTCTCAATTGGGTTATATGATGTTAGCTTTAGGTATGGGTTCTTATCGAGCTGCTTTATTTCATTTGATTACTCATGCTTATTCGAAAGCATTGTTGTTTTTAGGATCTGGATCTATTATTCACTCGATGGAAGCTATTGTTGGATATTCTCCAGATAAAAGTCAGAATATGGTTATTATGGGCGGTTTAAGAAAACATGTACCAATTACAAAAACTTCTTTTTTATTAGGTACACTTTCTCTTTGTGGTATTCCACCTCTTGCTTGTTTTTGGTCTAAAGATGAAATTCTTAATGATAGTTGGTTGTATTCACCGATTTTTGCAATAATAGCGTATTCTACGGCAGGATTAACCGCCTTTTATATGTTTCGCATCTATTTACTTACTTTTGAAGGACATTTAAACGTTTATTTTCAAAATTACAGTGGTAAAAAAAGCAGCTCATTCTATTCAATGTCTCTGTGGGGTAAAGAGAAAGAAGGACCTAAAATTATGAAAACAAACTTTCGTTTATTCGATTTATTAATGATGAAAAACAACGAAAGGGCTCCTTTTTTAAACACCTATCGAATTGATAGTAATGAAAATGTAAGAAGCATGGTGCAGCCTTTTATCAGTATTACTCATTTTGGCACTAAAAAAACTTTCTCGTATCCCCATGAGTCGGACAATACTATGCTATTTCCCATGCTTGTATTGGTTTTATTTACGTTATTCGTTGGGGCTGTAGGAATTCCTTTCTTCAATGAGGAAGGGTTGGGTTTAGATATATTATCCAAATTGTTAACCCCGTCTATAAACC